TTTCTGGGTTTGGAGAAGTGCGGATTTTCAAGAACGGGAATCATATGATATGTTGGGAATCTCTTATAATAATCATCCACGCCTTAAACGTATCTTGATGCCTGAAAGTTGGATAGGCTGGCCCCTACGTAAGGACTATATTACTCCAAATTTCTATGAAATACAAGATGCTCATTGAATGATGTTAATGTATACGATAATGACACGACTCCAGAATTCATTTAAGGAATATTTTAACGTCCTGTTTCAGATGAAACAGAGTAACTGGACTCTAATTCATATTCTGGATGGGCTAAAAGCTAAAAAAGGTGCTTCATTGATATTATATTCCCCAATTTGAAAGATATAAATTTCGTATGAGCAAAAACAATAGAATAGGATGAATCAAAAGAGTTCTGTACCATGTAACATGAACTTTGTACCGCGCACATTAGATCTCAGGAAGTAAAAAAAAGTTAAATAAAGTATAAGTAGGAGTTAAAATATAGAATAAATATAAAAGAAAATACGAAAATTCAGAAATGCAAAAGGATCAGATTTTATCTGTACTGTGTTTGAAATACATTCTGTTTATTTCTATCCTTCAACTCCTTTAGACTTTTAAGTTTTTTAACCAATCCTTTAACTTATAAATTTTAGATATATATGTTAGATATATATGAAGGCTTAACATTTGGGTGAGAGAAAGCACGGTATGAACAAACAAAAAATAAAAGAAAGCATAATCCCATTTTGTTCTTTACCATATATATTTTATCCATCTCAAAAATGGAGGTCTATATCCATACACTATCCATATACCCTATTATACCTAGATGATATAGAATTTAGGTATACATATATATAATGCTTGAGGCTATTAATGAATATATATCCCATTAGTCTCGATTAATTTGTATGACTAATTATTTGATACATTATTTACGTGTCAGGAACCAGATTTGAACTGGTGACACGAGGATTTTCAGTCCTCTGCTCTACCAACTGAGCTATCCCGACCTTTTCTCGCGCATTATCCTAGTAGAGCACTTTATCTATGTCAATTAAAGGGACTAAAAAATTAAGAAAGTATTAAAAAATCTTACCCAGCCCCAGAATTTATTAGATTAAAAAAAGATAAGATAAAAAGTAGTTAGGAAGTATAGTTAAGTTAGTACTTAAAATGGGCTTTTATTGGGGATAGAGGGACTTGAACCCTCACGACTTATAAAGTCGACGGATTTTCCTTTTACTATAAATTTCATTGTTGTCGGTATTGACACGTAGAATGGGACTCTCTCTTTATTCTCGTCCGAATAATCAGTTTTTAAAAAGATCTATACAGACTCTGGAATGAATAATTTGATCACTGAATATTCGATTCTTCCTTAAACTTTGATTGGAATATGGATATAGATTTACAATAACTCTTAAATTTTTCATATATATATATATATATATATTATAATGGATTCGGGCCGCGATTAATCAATCGTTTACTATGTCAGTATGTATATATACGTATATAGGGCGGGCATCCTCTCCGTAATTTTGATAGAAGGATTCCGGCTACCAGCGCAACGTAATCAACTTCATTCGTTAGAACAGCTTCCATTGAGTCTCTGCACCTATCTTTTTTTGATTGTAGTTTTATATTATAAAAACTATAAATTAAACCCTTTTTCTCAAAATAAAGATTTGGCTCAGGATTGCCCATTTTTAATTCCGGGGTTTCTCTGAATTTGGAAGTTATCACTTAGCAGGTTTCCATACCAAGGCTCAATTTAATCAAGTCCGTAGCGTCTACCGATTTCGCCATATCCCCTTTTGCGACAGGATCTAGTTGTTATTCTATTCAATTCTTTTATTTATCTTGGAATCAAATCATTGCGTTGAATTTAGTTGAATTTATTAGATAATGATTCTTATATCTAAAAGTGTATGCCACTATATTTTTTTGCCATTCTCTATACATTTCCATTGTATTGAATGAACCCTATTTGTTCCAATCGGACATGATTGTATCATTGATGTGCCTCCAATTCAATATGAATAGATATATCCCACCTCTATATCTCTCCGCCTTACATTTTGACTTTAAAAGCACAATTTGTAATACTGGAAGGATCGATACTCATTACTTTTTTTTTTTTTCGCCCTATCTTCTCTGAATGAAAACAAAGGAATGTCTTAATTATAATTTTAATTGTATCTTTATAATATCTTTAATTCTTATCTTAGAATGGATTCACTATCTTTATATTATTTAATATAATTAATTATATAATTTATTAGAGATAATTAATAATTACTTAGCATAATTTGGTATAACTGTTCTAAGAAATAATTAGACTTTTCTAAAATATAATATCAAATTGAATTTGATATTATATTCTTAATTAAGTAATAATATGGAAATATTATGTATTTTTAAGTATTATTATTAAGTAATTATTAATATTATGAATTAAAATGTTAAAAATAATAAATATTAATTAAAATAAATTAATAGCTAATATATTAAATCTGGTAGTTTTCAGAATCCCTATTCACTATTTCTATTTCTGCTATGTGAGCCCGCTTAGCTCAGAGGTTAGAGCATCGCATTTGTAATGCGATGGTCATCGGTTCGATTCCGATAGCCGGCTTTTATCTATCGATTTTTTCATGATTGATAATCTCTTCTCCCCCCCTTTCTTCAAATATTTGGTCGCTGATCTATTATGTCGTGTTAACTTGCAACTATGAATAAAAAATAGATTGGAATGGAACAATTAGATCTATACAGAACAAATCATAAAACAGAGACTTAACTTCCTTACTATCATATACAAAAAATATAGATATTGATACAATGCATTTCATTCTATTTTCATTCTACTTTAGTATTGTATACTTCAGTAGATTTAGCCTTGCTTTGTTTATACTTTAGTTCAGTCTTAATTTAGATTTTTCTTTAAATTTTTCAATAAAAAAAGAAGGAGTTTTATGTCTCGTTACCGAGGGCCTCGTTTCAAAAAAATACGCCGTCTGGGGGCTTTACCAGGATTAACTAGTAAAAGGCCTAGATCTGGAAGTGATCTTAAAAACCAATTGCGTTCTGGGAAAAAATCGCAATATCGTATTCGTCTAGAAGAAAAACAGAAATTGCGTTTTCATTATGGTCTGACAGAACGACAATTACTTAGATATGTGCATATCGCTGGAAAAGCCAAAGGGTCAACAGGTCAGGTTTTACTACAGCTACTTGAGATGCGTTTGGATAACATCCTTTTTCGATTAGGTATGGCTTCAACCATTCCTGGAGCCAGACAATTAGTTAACCATAGACATATTTTAGTTAATGGTCGTCTAGTCGATATACCAAGTTATCGTTGCAAACCCCGAGATATTATTACTACGAAGGATAAACAAAGATCGAAATCTCTGATTCAAAATTCTATTGCTTCATCGCTCCGGGACGAATTGCCAAAACATTTGACTATTGACTTATTCCAATATGAAGGATTAGTAAATCAAATAATAGATAGTAAGTGGATTGGTTTGAAAATAAATGAGTTGTTAGTCGTAGAATATTATTCCCGTCAGACTTGAACCTAATGAAAATAACAAGAAAGGTTCAGACAATTTTACTTTATACCATACCCTTTTTTGTCGAAGGAAATAGATTTAAGAGCCTTGATCCACATTTTTCTTATTCACGTATCACAAATGGATCGGCAGTAGGATTTTTTTTGCTTTTCCCATATTTATATTTTACGTCCCACAAGTAATGTAATTAGGAATAGAGAATCTTTATCAAATCAAATAAAGTTCTTACTTACTGTTGGAATAATTCTATTAATTGTTATTTGAATTTGATTTGATACATTGTGATCGGTAACGTTGGTGACTCGATAGAAACGGAAAGAGAGGGATTCGAACCCTCGGTAAACAAAAGCCTACATAGCAGTTCCAATGCTACGCCTTGAACCACTCGGCCATCTCTCCTACATAATCATAATCTTATTATTGACCAGAAACCGAGTGAAGTGAATAGCGAGTCATTCATATTATTTATTCCAGTACGGGTAGGACCAATTACTGGTTACATAGGAATAAAAGATTCCTTTCAAATTGCATATTTCTCAACACCAATTTACTTAATGGATTTTTATATTTCAATTGTATGACGCATACGCATTATGCAAACAAAAGAGTATGGTTACTCTCCTCTATTTTATCATGGAATTATTATTCCATTCTTTATTTTTCCTCTTTTGATTATAACCAAATCAAAACTTTTCGAGTTACCAGAATCTATAGTAAAATAAAGTCCTTGGTTAGTCAACTTAGAGACAATCGTAATAGTTCCGTTTATCAGTATACTACTTAATTTGTAGGAAATCCAATCTCATTCAAATATTTCATATCTCATCTCATCCCCCCTTGGGCACAATTTGAGCGGAAGATCCACATCTTTTTTTAGAATTAGTCTATTTTTATGATATTTCGTACTACTGTACAATTCGGATCATTTTCCTTTGGGAAAATGAGAAGAATTATAGAATGGATTGTTAATTATGCCTAGATCCCGGATAAATGGAAATTTTATTGATAAGACTTCTTCAATTGTAGCCAATATCTTATTACGAATAATTCCGACAACTTCAGGTGAAAAAAAGGCATTTACCTATTACAGAGATGGTGCGATTTGATTTTTTTCTTGCTTTTTTAGACCTTAATTCTGAGAGAGAGAAGCGTGGTTCGGGATAGAAAGAAACAAAAATTTTTTTTAAACCAACGCTTGGTGAAGGTGAAGTTTAAAGATAGAACAATTCCTTCTGTCGTGTATCCTCGATTGATACGGCTTCAGATGCTTTAATTATCGATTTTAGTATTGAGCGAAAGGTTACACCTATAGGTTCTGGATTGCGGGTCAATACTACGCCACTAGTACCAATGGGCGGCATAGAGGAAGAAGCACTACTCTACGGAATCAACAACACGAAAACTTTGTTATATTATAAATTATCCCTTCT